CAAAAAGGACTCAAGTGTCTCGGATTCAAATTATGCAAAAAGTTTTTCGAAATCAAAAATAGATGGAAATAAATTGCGTCCAATAGGATTTGAACCTATACCAAAGGTTTAGAAGACCTCTGTCCTATCCATTAGACAATGGACGCCGTTCATTCCGATTTTTTCGTATTTTGATTTTTCTTGAATTAAAAACCAAAAAAATAGGATTATATGTGAGATCATTTTTGGAATTGTATATTCAATGATTCAATAATCGTAATTAAAATAGATTTTCTATATTCTAGAATAGAATTCGAATAGAATATTTAGAAAAAAGGAAATAAGCGGGTAGCGGGAATCGAACCCGCATCGTTAGCTTGGAAGGCTAGGGGTTATAGTCGACGTTCAATTCAGTGCTTTGAACGTCTCTAATTCAAAACCGAACATGAAACTTTGGTTTCATTCGGCTCCTTTATGGAATATGAGTAAATTCATAGATCTAAGATGTGAACAAAATGAACAAAATGATACCCATAACACCTACGTCAGCTTTTTGTTTGAATACAAACAAAATGAATCGCTTTCTAGATGATCCTTCTAGAAGAAGGTGATTCTAACAATCTTTCTAGTTACTTCGTTCTCTATTTCTATTTGAGAGGATCCTAAGGAAAAGGATTTTGTTTCCACCGAGCTAAAACAATATGTCGATGTCTCTAGTAAACCAAAGTCATCGTTGAATAGCTATTTTGTTCCAATTTCTTTCTTTAGAAAAAAAAATGGAAGATTTAGTTACGATTCGAAATGGAATTTCTATCTTCTGCCATGGATCCTTTACTCATACTTATTCAATTGGAAGTTTTGGTCCAATTCAAAAATTATGTTTCGCAATTTCATAATCCAACTTTTCCATTTATAAGTGACTCATGGATACAAATCACGAGAATTCGTATTTTTTTTCTCGAATTTCTCATTGAGAGGTAAAGGATTAAATCTTTTTAAGAAATAAAGTTTTTGGTCGGAATATGAATAAAACCGAAAGACCCTTTAACTATTAACGGTTAATAGAACGAATCACACTTTTACCACTAAACTATACCCGCTACAATATGATTATTGTATACAAATGGATCTTTTGTCGAACAAGATCGTTGAGCATGATCAAGATAGGATCATTAAAGAATCATCAAAACGAGAACGTTGCACTTTTTTGCGGGAAGATCCCAATTTAATGAGATTTGGGAAAGAGGCTTAATTGAAATTAAACAACTAAAACTCAAGTTTTCCCTTTTGCTGAAGAAGATCGATACGGATAAAAAAACACTCAAATCATAACATAAAAATGTATTGTGGAAGAATCGATAGTTTCTTTTTGAGTTCGGTAAAATAGAACAAGAAAAAGAATTTAAATATTCTTTTGAATATAATAATATAATAAAAAAGTCTTTTTGTTTTCAAATCAGATATCAGATAAATCATTATTTATCTATAATTCGTTGGAACAAAAAAAAGAGCCCGGCTAGGTACTGACCGGGCCGGGCCAAGAGAATAAGAAGGGCCTTTCGAACAAAATCAACACAAAAGGGTCTTGCTTATTTTTTTTGAGTTCGATTGTTCGCGCGGTCGAGCCCATCTTTTAGATAAAGGAAATTCCCGATTTGTGGATCTATATATATAATAGAATAGAGAAAGACGAAAGATTCCTTCCATTATGTGTAATGTAGTAATTATCTTTTTCAATTAGGAGAGATGGCTGAGTGGACTAAAGCGTCGGATTGCTAATCCGTTGTACGAGTTATTCGTACCGAGGGTTCGAATCCCTCTCTTTCCGTTTCCGTTGATGAATTTATTTGGTTTTTTTCAAATTTTGAAAATCTTAGTGAAACGTGTAGAATAGATAAAATCCTAAGAAAATTTGCAAATTAACTAAAAACCAAGGAAAACCCCCTGTATTTTATTCTTCACGTCCAGGATTTCGCCCTGGATCATTAGATAGAAATCCAAAGATAAAGAGAGACACAAAAAATATCACTACGGTATAAACGAAGAGTTTCAGAGTAAGCATTACACAATCTCCAAGATGGTTTTTTTGAAAAAAAAAAGAGAATAGATCTTCTATTTTTCTACCACATATCCTAAAGAAATGAGGTTTTTCTAGAAATGCATTGTCATAAATTCATTTGTTTTTCATTAACCCAAATTTGGGTTTATATCCAAATTAGATATTATATTGTGGGAGACCCTATATAGGGTTAGGGTCTTTCACTGGAAAGGGGGTCAAAAATGAGGAAATGGGGGTAAGCCTGGGTTTTGTCGACTATACACGAATTTCAGTGTGTGAATCGAGGGTTCATACTCTAAAACTTATCTGATTTTTTCAATTGTTAGAATTTTTTTATCGAAAAAATCATACATTTTCTAGGATATTATTATTCAGGATCTCATCGAAAACTTACAGCAGCTTGCCAAACAAAAGCTAAGAGAAAAAAAAGTAAAGGTATGACTGGCATAACATTCACGATTGGATTCAAAAAAGCATAGGCTTCGGGCAATTTGCCGAAGAAAAAACTACTCGGAGAATTAATACAGATCAAACTAACGATATTAAGCATAACAGACATTTTGTTCTTGGAGATAATTGCATTTTGATTGCGTTTTTGATATAAGGAAAAAGAAAGTAAGTAAGGTAGACAAAAACCCTTCTTTTTCTTTGAATCCACCCAACCAAAAATCCTCCAATTCTCAAAGGAGGATAGAAGAAATCATACTTTCATACAATATCTTAATTGAATTCTATGTAATGATCAATAAATTAAGTTGAATTCTATATCTATATGTATCAAAATCCTAGTACCAATCGATTCGATAGATCTATAGATATTTGGACTGTAGTTGACAAACAAGCAATACCAATATTATTGTTTCTTAGTGTCGATTAGAAATTGAAATGGGGCGTGGCCAAGTGGTAAGGCAACGGGTTTTGGTCCCGCTATTCGGAGGTTCGAATCCTTCCGTCCCAGCGCAGTCCATTTTTTATGCTCCATTATTCCCATAGAAAGAAATAGGGGAGTGGGTAGGAGTTAATCCATATTAATTTTAATATCTGTGTCTGTTCGAATTTCATTAATAAATGATCAAGTTCCATATTATATAGAAAGATGTTATGGAGCTGATGTTTTTTCTTTGAATGTAATTTGATTTTGGTATTTCGTGTTTGATTCGAATGAAAAATCGGAAATCTATTTAAGGCTTGAGGCAGGGGTGATTTATCCTATCCCTTTGTATTCACTTTCTCACAAGAGTCGATATTACTCAACCCCATTTAAACCAAATACATATCAATCGTATAATATAATCATATAAATGGTACGTATCATTCTATTTCAATGACAAGAAAATTTTTGGGTCTTTGTGAAAAAGATTTGTAATCCTTAAATTATTGAAACTTAAATTATAGATATTCAATAATATAGAATATCTATAACAGTGACAATTGTTCAGTCTATCTGATAGATACGAAGAACCTTCCCTTTCAAATTGATATTTGAAATTCAATCCGTGATGAGTCAATTCAAAAAGAAAGACCGATCCTCCTATGAAGATCAAAGGTGATGCTTATTGTCCAATTTTCTTCAAATTCCCTTTAATAATGATGTAGAAATAGGAAACCTTTTCAATTAGAAATATTTTGTTTAATAAAAACAAAATACTTCTAATGATTCCTTGTACATGGAATCAAAGTAATAAATCATTTAATCTATCCTATTGAGTCACTCGAAGATAGAGATTCAAAAAGTTATTCGTTTCTCTATTTCTATTTTTTTCTCGGATCCATATATTATTTAGGTATATTAAAAATGCTGTCTTGCTAAGACTTTTTCCGAAAAATCGTTCCACAGATCATATATTCATATATAGAAGAAAAGTATAGATTACGATGTCTATGGACAGCTGAACCAGTGACTATTCATGATTCCATAATTGAATCAATTTCATACCGGTTCCAAATTAGAGGAATGCTATGGTAAAACTTCGTTTGAAACGATGTGGTAGAAAGCAACGTGCGACTTGAAGGACACGATCCGTTGTGGATTTTTACATCCACCATTTTTGATTTGTCTAGGAATAAGGGTGCTCTTGGCTCGACATTGTTTGTTCTGTTACACCCGAACCCTTCGTTTTTTTGTTAGGTTGTAAATAGTGCACGCTGGAGCTCGAATAGAAAGTATTAATTCATTTCTCGGGGGCAAGGATCTAGGGTTAATGCCAATCAATTGGAGGAACAACTTCGTAAATATATCGAACATATATAGGAATCGAAAGGATCCAATTCGAGCAAGTTTCCAATTCAAAAGCAAAACTTGTTGAAATTGATTCAAATTTTTTGATTCAAAGTGTATCACGCGCGAATCGACTGTCCATAGGATTTTTTGATCGAAAGAAATCAAAAGGGGGTATGTTGCTGCCATTTTATTTTGAAAGAATTAAGAAACACCGAAGTAATGTCTAAACCCAATGATTCAAAATAAGGAAAGGATCTCAGAACAAGGAAACACCCTTTTAATTGTCTCAATCGTCTCAATAACTGGATCGGACTAAAGAATCCAAATAGAATTTGAAATGGTTTAAACGAGACAAACAAAAGGGAGTAAAGACGACTCAATAAATGAAATTGACTAAAGATTTTTCCTTTGAACTATTTGAGAGTTATCCAACTTGAGTTATGAGTACGAATGGTTTATTTTTAATTTTCAGGAAGAAAAAAACTGAAATCATAGTCTAATTTATTTTTTGGGCCCCTTTTTCATTTAATTTATTAGAATTGCATATATAGACAAAACTTCGAATCAAATCATTTTTTCGCGAGCTGTACGAGGAGAAAACTTCCTATACGGTTCTAGGGGGGGTATTGTTCATCTACATCTATCCCAATGAGCCATCTATCGAATCGTTGCAATTGATGTTCGATCCCGAAGAGAAGGAAAAGATCTTAGAAGGGTGGGCTTTTATGATCCAATGAAGAATCAAACTTTTTTAAATGTTCCTCTTATTCTATATTTCCTTGAAAGGGGTGCTCAACCCACGGGAACTGTTCAGAATCTTTTAAAGAAAGCTGAAGTTTTTAAGGAACTTTCGCCTAATCAAATGAAATTCAATTAAAGAAATAACAGGGGGGTAGCGACTTGTATATAACTTTGTCTAACTTTTTTCTACTTGCCCCCCTTTTTCTTTTTTTCTTCCATATTCATATTTATTTATCATAGTTTCGGTCGAATCTTATGGTCTAGATGGTCTAGAATGACCAAATTTATTGATCTTATAAATATCCAATTTTTGCATTTCCTTTATTTAATTGTGTGGTTTTCTCGACTAAGCAACAACAAGGAATCTACTTTGCTTATTCCACTTAGATTCATGAAATACATTAGCATTAGAGACTCAAAAATCCGATATTTTTTTTGAATTCTTCCTTTTTTATTCTTCGATTTATATTTTTTCTATCTATGTAGATTAGATATGTAGTGTCAATCCAAGACAATTTTGAATATTATTGTATTCCATTGTTAAATTGAAATTCAAAGGATTTCAAAAAGGATTTTATTTCATGCAATTTCTCTTTTCCAATGTATTCTTTTCTCAACATTTATATTGACAACAGTGTATTGAACAAATATAATTCATCGTGATAAGCGATCCGGGTCTATTTATTTTTGTCCCATAGTTTTGTGACTTTATCTTATTCAGATGCTCTATCCATTTTCACAATGCTGTATCTTTTTTTTCTTTGATTTTATCTGACAATTTCTTGTATTTTCATCTAATCACTTCATTTTTATGTTTTGAATCCATTATCAAATTTGTTTTTTTTTTAGGGTTGCTAACTCAACGGTAGAGTACTCGGCTTTTAAGTGCGGCTCGAATCTTTTACACATTTGGATGAAGTGACGAATTCGTCCGTAACCTTGGTAAACTTTGGAAGACCGCGACTGATCCTGAAAGGGAATAAATGGAAAAAATAGCATGTCGTATCAATCGAGAGTTCTGAGGATATTTCATTCTTATCGGAACGGAACAAAATAAAGTTGGGTCGAATGAATAAATGGATAGGAGCCCTGTGGCTTCAATTAATTATCAGAAAGAAAAAGCAACCGGCTTCTGTTCTTAATTTGAATAATTTCCCGATCTAACTAGACGTTAAAAATAAATTGGTGCCTGATACGGGAAGCGCTTATCACTCCACGAGTGGATTCTATTTTTTTTTTAATGAATCCTAACTATTGACATTCTCCATTATGGACTGAAGATGCGTGTGTAAAAGAAGCAGTATATTGATAAAGAAAGTTTTTTCCGAAATCAAAAGAGCGATTCGGTTTAAAAAATAAAAGATTTCTAACCATCTTGTTATTCTATAACATAAACATAGATTAATTAAATGAAATGGATGGAAAAAGGAGAGGGTAGAGAATCTGTTGATAAGTTTATATGTCCCCGAGGTATCGATTTTTACAGAATACCTTGTTTTGACTGTATCGCACTATGTATCATTTGATAACCCCCCAATCTTCTACCTTTAATTCAAATCGAATTTCAAATGGAGGAAATCCAAAGATATTTACAACTGGAGAGATCTCAACAACATGACTTCCTATATCCACTTATCTTTCAGGAGTATATTTATGCATTTGCTCATAATCGTGCTTTGAGTAAATTGATTTTGTCGGAAAATCTGGGTTATGACAATAAATCCAGTTTACTGATTGTGAAACGGTTAATTACTCGACTCTATCAACAGAATCATTTTCTGATTTCTCCTAATGATTCTAACCAAAATCCATTTTGGGCGCACAACAAGAATTTGTATTCTCAAATCATATCAGAGGGGTTTGCTTTTATTGTCGAAATTCCCTTTTCTTTACAATTCCTATCTTGTCTAGAAGGGGAAACGAACAAGATAGGAAAATCTCAGAATTTACGATCAATTCATTCAATATTTCCCTTTTTCGAGGACACTTTTTCACATTTTAATTTTGTGTTAGATATGGTAATACCTCGCCCTGTTCATGTGGAAATCTTGGTTCAAATCCTTCGCTATTGGGTAAAAGATGCTTCCTCCTTGCATTTATTACGAGTCTTTCTCAACGAATATTGTAATTGGAATAGTCTTCTTATTCCAAAGAAAGCCGGTTCCCCTTCTTCAAAAAAAAATAAAAGATTATTCTTATTCTTATATAATTCTCATGTATGTGAATATGAATCCATTTTCGTCTTTCTACGTAACCAATCTTTTCATTTACGATCAACATCTTCTGGAGTTTTTCTTGAACGAATCTATTTCTATAGAAAAATAGAACGTCTTGTGAACGTCTTTGTTAAGATTAAGGATTTTGGGGCAAACCTGCGGTTGGTCAAGGAACCCTTCATGCATTCTATTAGGTATCAAAAAAGATCCATTCTGGCTTCAAAAGGGACATTTCTTTTCATGAAGAAATGGAAATTTTACCTTGTCACTTTTTGGCAATGGCA